TACGCTGGTTCAAATCCAGCTCGGCCCAATAAGCCGCATCAATCTACCATGAGATAGTAGAAAATCCCTTGTCCTTTAGAAAGGCCCCATACGAAGATAAAAAAGAATCAAAATTTCTGCCAGATCCCTTATTTCCTTGGGATTGTAGTTCAATCGGTTAGAGCACCGCCCTGTCAAGGCGGAAGCTGCGGGTTCGAGCCCCGCCAGTCCCGACGGATCCAATAAATACAAAAATCCATTTTTCCCTTTCTATGAACTAGTAAAGAATGTCAAGGGGTATACTTGCATTCCCAAAGCAAAAAGGAGTCTTGATTTCTTTTTTTTTTTCCTATTTTTCCATCTCGCTTTTTTTGTTTGTTAGGTTCGGAACTATGTAATTAATTGAAGTGGAAAGGCAATCTGATGATCCTTCATCAGAAGATTCTCCAAGGAAGACGCAAAGGTGGGTTATAGAAAAAACAAGGAAACGGATGATAAATATCATTTCGGAGTAATTGAGTTAGGAATCAAAATTTGGATTCGGTATGGATAAAAGAACTTCCTATGTTATACTATTCAAGTCTTGACGACGGGTTGATTTGATAGATCAGATATTGTTATTCATGATAGTGATTCGGTTCAAGATCATCGAGAGGTAATTCATCCATTGAATTTACAGACGATAGACGAAAGATTTATCATCTCTAGGGGATTAAATCCCGAGTTATTGCGAAGTAAAAAACCGATGAGATTATGGAAGTAAATATTCTTGCATTTATTGCTACTGCACTATTCATTCTAGTTCCTACCGCCTTTCTACTTATCATTTACGTAAAAACAGTCAGTCAAAATGATTAATTCGATTGAATTTTCAAATGAATTTGAATCAAACTTTCCTTCCAAGTTCTTATCAAAAATTTACGAAGTAAAATGAAAGGGGTCCAATTTCACGTCTTAACTTAAATGAAATGAGCGCACTAGAATCGGAAATTATCTAAGAGATAGATAGTATGGTAGAAAAATGAATTTTTCTACCATACTATCTATCTCTTAGTCTATAAAGCTGTAATCTAGAATAAAGATAAACGCTTAAGTTTCTATATATCAATCTACAATATTCTCTTCCTATATGTGTATATTAATTCCATTTCCATATCAATATATTCCATATATTTTATGGAATTGACATAAGACCCAATTTGCTACATCTATTTGTTCCGCTCAATCTAAAATAATTCTTATTTTAGGATTCTAATTCCTTTCCTTTTACTAATAAGTAAGGGGAAACCTCGCCTATTTTTAACGCCATATGAAATAAGGTGATAAAGCCTAAACCGCCTTTCTAAAATTCGAATAGAAACCAAAGGGTAAATGCCCGATATGTAACCCGCCCGAGGCAAGATCTTATTATTGACCAGTCTCTCCTTAAACAACCACTATCTCGATATCATTTCTTATAGAAAGTGTGTATACGCTTAACAAAACGACTTCTTTTTTGAAGAGTCAAGAGGGAAATAAATAAAAAAAGAAAAACTTCCTTAGTATCCGTCTATAAAGATAGTAAGAGCCCCATTCCCGTTGATTGAAATAGAAAATTTCGGAAGAATTTTAGGTTGGAATAAATTTCCAATCATCTGAATCCCTTTCTTTTCGAAGTACAAAGACGGGAGAAATATCTCTTGGATTGAAAGAGTATGATTCCTATCATAGATTACTCCATTGGAATCCAATGGGATTCCAAATTCAGAGTTTTGATTTTAAATAGTTCAAAGTGCGTTGCAGAACGATCTATAAAACAAGCGGGTTTGATTCCTGAACTCAATTAGTAGTACTTCTAAAGCCCACTTCTTCCCCACACTACGAGTGAAAGGGAAAATGTAAAGACTACCATTAAAGCAGCCCAAGCGAGACTTACTATATCCATGTGCATTATGTCCCCTAATCTCTATAAATACGAAGGAATTATTCCTCAGTAATAATAGTGGAATTAATGTCGCAGAGTCAAAAATGGGTTCTACCAAACACTATTGAGAAATCCATCCAATAAATCGATTATGATTTCGAGTTTTTTGGTGATTCAGGATTCAGGCGACACCCGGATTTGAACTGGGGAAAAAGGATTTGCAGTCCCCCGCCTTACCGCTCGGCCATGCCGCCAAAATGATAGAAAATAGGTGCAATTTTTTCCGGATTACGGAATTATTATTGTACTTGCATTTTGACTTCTGTTTTCCTTAATCCTTTTATTTACTAAAAAAAAAAAGAAATACCCCTTTTGATTGGATTTGATCCATCCCTTTGATTGTATAGTATCTGAAAATACACAATGCTAAAAACATTCTCTCGTTTTTCTATTGAGAAAAAAAATGTGTATTTTTCAGACGAGAAATTTGAACCATTGACTCCTTACTTGGAATTCATGAACGATTCTGGGATTTGAATTTCAAATTGTGTTTTCCTAATGACAACATAAAAATGGAAGCAGAACTAATCAGTATTGATTTTTCAATTAAAAAAGATT